ACCATATATGAGAATTTCATCTCGTACGGCTCAAACAGAACCACCCAAATACTAGTTGAAACAGATATGTGTAATAGAATAGAAAGAAACTTCTTAATCCTATTATTCAACGGTTTTTTCTTTGAAGATTGCCATACAAAAAAAAAAAAAAAAAGAAAAATCCAAAAACTCTTCTTTGTGGTTATAATGCCAAAATCTCAAGTCAGCTCATTCATCTCTTGATATTGATTGTTAAAGGCCTCTTGAATCTTCTATTTGCCCATTTTTTCGTATTTTTTGTATGTAATGTAGCCTTGTTTTCGTTATTATTAATAGAAATTTTCTTGTTAAGATCCTATAAATCGATTGAAACCTCAGATTCATATTAGAACCACGATGATTTAATAAAAAAAAAAAAGAAAAACTTCAAACTAAGTCCAACGATTCCCTGAGTAAGAACCAATGTATCATCACTTATTCACTGAATAAATAGAATGAGTAAAATAAAAATGAAAAGAAAGGTTTGTCCTTTGATCAAACATAGATAAAGAGGAAGAAAAATCTTTCAATTTATACCTTCTAACTCTTTGAAATTTTTTTTGTTTTGAATCTGGTCGCGGGATCTGAATATTAAGTATGAATCATAGTTCTAAGACTTCATAATCTATTTCATATATTCCGTGCTCCAGATACTAAAAAAAATACCTGACGAAGTCAAAAATCATCTCTATCAAGACGACAGGCGCATTATCTGTACTATCAATAGGATCAATTAGAACAAGTCGCACACTCATATTCCAGAAATACAGAAAGAAATTTCGCGATCGAACTACCAAAATCAAAATCGAATAAAAAGTCCGAGAAAAAAATGCTTCGTTTTATATTGAAAAACGAGGCTTAGCGGTTCTTGTAAATCTAATTCATTGAGATTCCGTCTAGTAAAATTGAAGAATTATAAATCTCCAAAATAATAGAAAGGAATACCGCAAATAGAGCCATTGTGACACCCATCAAAGGGGTAGTTCCCCACCCAGGAGCTACTTTACCATATTCCGAATTCAGTGGTTTCAATAAGTCCCCCACAACAGTTCTTCTTGGACCAGATCTAGAACTACCTTCCACGCTTTGTGTAGCCATAAATCCTATTTGTTTGTATTAATTGAGATCTGTTGACTTTGTATACCATTCCGTTGTAAATAAATGATCTTATCATAGATCCATTGTGGTCTTAAAAAGAAATTCTATAATAATGGAAACAGCAACCCTAGTCGCCATCTTTATATCTGGTTTACTTGTAAGTTTTACTGGGTATGCCTTATATACTGCTTTTGGGCAACCCTCTCAACAACTAAGAGATCCGTTCGAGGAACACGGGGACTAGTTGAAGTCAAGAGCCTCCCAATATTGGGAGGCTCTTGACTTCAACTAAGATAACGAAAAATCATTTTATCTTTTTAGTTGGAACTTTAGGCGGTTCTCGAAAAAAGATAGCGAAAAAAATGATTCCTAAAGTCGAGACTAAAAGGAATGTATAAACCAATGCTTCCATAAATTCAATCGCGGTTTACAATTATAGCTTCCATACCTGTTTATTTTGGACCGTCTCCCGGATAAAAAAAGAACAAGATTCAAGGACGACAATTCAAATTCATAAATTTCCAGTACCTCATATCAAAATCAAAACAAAAAGAAAATAGAATAGAGGAAGAGATATCAAATATTGTATCAGACTGCCTGTCTTCTTGTAGTTGGATCTCCGATTTTTTGGAATGCTCCAAATTCCACTTGAACATCTAAATCTGGATCAATACCAGCAAAAACATCTCTGAACAAAGTTCGCGCGCCATGCCAAATGTGTCCGAAGAAAAAGAGCAAAGCGAACGAAGCATGCCCAAACGTAAACCAACCCCTTGGACTGCTACGAAAAACACCATCGGATTTCAAAGTAGCACGATCTTGTTCAAAAATTTCGCCTAATTGAGCGCGTCTAGCATATTTTTTCACAGTAGCAGGCTCGCTATAACTGACTCCATTTAGTTCGCCACCATAGAACTCAACGGTTACACCTACTTGTTCGACACTATACTTTGACTCTGCCCTTCGAAAAGGAACATCGGCTCTAACAATTCCATCTCCGTCTACCAAAACAACTGGAAATGTTTCAAAAAAGGTAGGCATACGACGTACAAAAAGTTCACGCCCTTCTTTATCTCTAAAGATAGGATGTCCTAACCACCCAACAGCTATTCCATCTCCGTTGTCCATTGAGCCTGCTCTGAACAATCCACCTTTTGCCGGATTATTGCCGATATAATCATAAAAGGCTAATTTTTCGGGAATTTTAGACCAAGCTTCGGATAAACTTTGATTTTCGACCAGCCCAGCACTAACTCTTCGATATATTTCTTGCTGAAAGTATCCTTGATCCCATTGATAACGAGTGGGACCAAATAATTCAATCGGAGTAGTTGCTGAACCATACCACATAGTTCCAGCAACAACAAAAGCTGCAAAAAAGACA